AGAGTTTTAATTTATTTATTAATTTAATAATTAATAAAACGGAATAAATTTTTTGAAATGAAAATTATTAAATTATAAGACAAGAGCACGAAAATAACTAAAAATAGGAATAAAAAAAAGGTACATACATATATTTCGTGTAGAAGGGTGAATAAGTCCGTTTATTTACACATTTTTTTATAAGTATTTATTCAAAAAAAAAATTATTAAAACATATACTTATATATTCCTTATTACTTATATATTCCTTATTTAAGTATATACTCACTTAGGTATAATTACTATATATAAAATATAATAATTATATATATTATATAAATATAATTATTATATATGAATATATATGAATTATAAAATATCTTTAACTTTAATAAGAATATAAGGTTAAAATAATAAAAAAAAATATAGTAATATAAAATATAAAGCAATAAATAAAAATAACAGGTACAAATATTAAATCGAGGTACCCACTCAATGATAACTCTCAACAGCTTTCCCTCTATTTTTGTGCCTTTAGTGGGCTTAGTATTTCCGGCAATTGCAATGGTTTCTTTATTTCTTCATGTTCAAAAAAACAAAATCTTTTAGATACTATAGGGACAACTCTGTATCCATTTTTTTTTTCAAGACTTACTTTGATCATAACACCCCTATCTATTTAGTAGAATATGGTATAACATCTGGCTTCTTTCGAGCATAAACTCTTATGTATGTATGTAAACATGATATATGGGTAAATTAATTATAACAATTTCAAATGGATCGGTAGCGGGGAGAGTTTCGGAAATGTAAAGTGAATATATCTATATGTGGATATCTATAGGAAATCATACGAAAGAGATCTTATTATTTTAGTTTGGATCTAAGTAATTCGATGAATTTTTCTAAAATAAAAGTTTCACATCTAAATAAAAGTTTCACATCTATAGTAGTGCTGGTTGATGAGAGTTACTTCGGAAACAAAAAAAAGTAAACTAAAATTTCTTTTTGTTATTCTTCCAATTCCAATAAAATGCAACTAGGTCTAGTGAGAGTATGAGTTGGCGATCAGAACGTATATGGATAGAACTTATAGCGGGATCTCGAAAAATAAGTAATTTCGGTTGGGCCCTCATTCTTTTTTTAGGTTCATTAGGGTTTGTATTGGTTGGAACCTCCAGTTATTTTGGTAGGAATTTTATATCTTTGTTTCCTTCTCAGCAAATAAATTTTTTTCCACAGGGGATCGTGATGTCTTTCTATGGGATCGCGGGTCTCTTTATTAGCTCCTACTTGTGGTGCACAATTTCGTGGAATGTAGGTAGTGGTTATGATCGATTTGATATAAAAGAGGGCATAGTGTGTATTTTTCGTTGGGGATTTCCTGGAAAAAACCGTCGCATATTCCTGCGATTCCTTATGAAAGATATTCAGTCTATCAGAATAGAAAATAAAGAGGGTCTTTTTGCTCGTCGGGTTCTTTATATGGAAATCAGAGGCCAGGGGGCCATTCCCTTGACACGTACTGATGAGAATTTGACTCCACGAGAAATTGAGCAAAAAGCTGCTGAATTGGCCTATTTCTTGCGCGTACCAATTGAAGTATTTTGAAAAAAGGAACTGAAAAATGACTACTTTGCAAAAGGGAAAAACTCAAGAACTCTCTTTTTTTCTATACCATAACTTAACGGAAGTTTGTTCTGAATGCCTGCCTATTCAAGCCAAAGTAAACGTATATGAAGCAACTCTAAAACGAAATTTTGTGTGTCCATCATTTTTTTTTTCAAATATTTGACATTTTTTTTAATAAAACGGGAGTTCTTTCGTTTTGAAATCCAACTAATATTACTTTGAAGCGAACTCTTTCTTATTCTATTTCTGTATTTTTTCTAGATTCAAGGACTAACCTAACCACTCTACTGCATCACAAATAAAAATTTCGAAATAGATTAATGGGCTCGATGGCTTGGGTTGGGATATAACTTATGCTTGATACAAATATTAGTATCATATAGAGTCGACGCATGGGGTGAGTTCATTAAAACTTCAAAAATTCACAGACGAAAAAATGGCAAAAAAGAAAGTATTTATTTCCCTTCTATATCTTGCATTTATAGTATTTTTGCCTTGGTGGATCTCTCTCTCATTTAAAAAAAGTCTGGAATCTTGGATTACTAATTGGTGGAATATTAGGCAATCCGAAATTTTTTTGAATGATATTCAAGAAAAGAGTATTCTAAAAAAATTCATAGACTTAGAGGAACTCCTTCGTTTGGAGGAAATGATAAAGGAATACCCAGAAACGCATTTACAAAAGCTTCGCGTCGAAATCTACAAAGAAACGACCCAATTGATCAAGATGCACAATGAGGATCGTATCCATACAATTTTACATTTATCGACAAATATAATCTGTTTCGTTATTCTAAGTGGTTATTCTATTATAGGTAATGAAGAACTTGTTATTCTTAACTCTTGGGTTCAAGAATTCCTATATAACTTAAGCGACACAATAAAGGCTTTTTCTATTCTTTTATTAACTGATTTATGTATAGGATTCCATTCGCCCCACGGTTGGGAATTAATGATTGGCTCTGTCTACAAAGATTTTGGATTTGCTCATAATGATCAAATTATATCCGGTCTTGTTTCTACTTTTCCAGTCATTTTAGATACAATTTTTAAATATTGGATCTTTCGTTATTTAAATCGTGTATCTCCTTCACTTGTAGTGATTTATCATTCAATGAATGACTGAAAAATGATCGAAGGGCCCAATTATAATATTTGTTTGTTACTTTGTACATAAGCAAAACATTGAAAATTGTACCTATTATTTCTACCCAGTAAAGGGATTTCTCCAATATTTCAGAAAAATTATTTCAGTAAATATCAAAATTATAGGTAGGCAACTCTATTGCGACCTACCTACTTTTATTGTATAAATTTTCGGGATCAATGATTGGACCATGCAAACTAAAAAAACCTTTTCGTCGATAAAGAAAGAGATTACTCGATCCATTTCCCTATCGCTCATCATATATATAATAACTCAGGCACCCGTTTCAAATGCCTATCCCATTTTTGCACAGCAGGGTTATGAAAATCCACGAGAAGCAACCGGCCGTATTGTATGTGCCAATTGCCATTTAGCTAATAAACCCGTGGATATCGAGGTTCCACAAGCGGTACTTCCGGATACTGTATTTGAAGCAGTTGTTCGAATTCCCTATGATCTGCAAGTGAAACAAGTTCTTGCTAATGGTAAAAAAGGAGCTTTGAATGTGGGGGCTGTTCTTATTTTACCCGAGGGGTTTGAACTAGCCCCGCCCGATCGTATTTCACCCGAGATTAAAGAAAAGATAGGAAATCTGTCTTTTCAAAGTTACCGCCCTACTAAAAAAAATATTCTTGTGATAGGTCCTGTTCCTGGTCAGAAATATAGTGAAATCACCTTTCCTATTCTTTCCCCGGATCCTGCCACTAAGAAAGATGCTCACTTCTTAAAATATCCCATATATGTAGGCGGGAACAGAGGAAGGGGTCAGATTTATCCCGACGGGAGCAAGAGTAACAATAATGTTTATAATGCTACAGCAGCGGGTATAGTAAACAAAATTATACGAAAAGAAAAAGGGGGGTATGAAATAACCATAGTTGAGGCATCGGATGGGCGTCAAGTGGTTGATATTATCCCTCCAGGGCCGGAACTTCTTGTTTCTGAAGGCGAATCCATCAAACTTGATCAACCATTAACAAGTAATCCTAATGTGGGCGGATTTGGTCAGGGGGATGCCGAAGTAGTACTTCAAGATCCATCACGTGTCCAAGGCCTTTTGCTCTTCTTGGCATCCGTTATTTTGGCACAAATCTTTTTGGTTCTTAAAAAGAAACAGTTTGAGAAGGTTCAATTGTCCGAAATGAATTTCTAGATCCGCGGATTTTTCAACATCAAATTATATATAAAAAGAAATAAACTTTTGTTGCCAATTATATTATGTAATTGTGTATGATCAAAAAAATTTTGTTTGTTTCTTTTTTCAGGTTTCGGGAATTACTTACTTATACTGGTCGTGATGTGTATATTGTGAAAAAGACTATATTAATTTGACTTATCTTTTATTTGTTTTTTCGATCCAAATCGAAGTGATATAGAATGAATCCTTAGTTTTCTATTTGAATAGAATCAAAACAAAAGATAAATAACCGGAGAATATAAACCAAAGTCTAAATGAAAGGAACAAAGGGTTTAGGGAGGGGGTTGTGCATCGCCTAGTCTTTGACAAAAGGGATTTTACACAACCCTTTCTTGTGTCGAATTAAATAGGATTGTTGATCTTATTCGTCAACAACTCCTATTCTTAGATTCCATTTTTGGCGGGGTTTATCATAATCTTTTTTTCTATTTATCATGTTAAGTAGTGGACAAACAAAAATATAGGCAAATTTATTGAACAAATAGAACTTCTTCAATTTCAATGAACTTTTAAAATAGAAAAAAAAAGGAAACTTTGATTAGATTAAATATTAGATTAAGATTAAATAAAGTGAGGTTCTATTTTATTAGTTTAGTATAGATATTTTATTACTATAAAAGGGGTTTCAGGATATCTAATCGATAGAAATCTATACTATCTATATATAGAATTATATAGAATTGGGAGTCATCCAAAAAACGGAACTTGAGTGATTCCTTCTTTGTTTTAATTTTTAAAATATTCAGAGATACTTTTGAGTAAAAGATGTTCTGAATCAATTAATTAAGTGCATTTTTCAAAACATCAATCAAATGTGTATTTTTTTGAACCACTTATAAAAAAAAAATATTCTAATTATTTATGATTATTAAGAACTCAACGGGACCTATCCCCTCTTTCCTTGTCTGATTCGAGGGGGATCCCGTTGAGTTCTTATGCTTTGATATCTATAAACAAGTTCATACGGTTATTACAGAGATGAACCTAATCCAGAATATGAACCATAAAAGAAAATACCAAGTAAACCAATTACAACAATACCGG